ATTGGGTTTATACCAATGAGCAAAAAAAGTACAACTTGAACAATGAATTAATAAGTCGAACAAAAGCTCTAGAAAAAGAAAAGGGATTTCTTGCTCTGGATATGCTCGAAAAAAGGACCAGATTATGCAATGATGAAAACGAACAAAAATACTTGCCCAAAACGTATGACCCCTTTTTGAGGGGACCATATCGTGGAACAATAAAAAAATTCTATTCACATATGATCATGAATGATTTAATCACTTCTACAGATACGGAGGATTCCATAGAAATCAATTGGATAAATAAGATTTATGGGCTACTTCCTAATAATTCTAATTATTCCAGAAAATTTGAACATCAAAAGAATCCGCCTGATAGGGAATCATTACTGAATTATATTGGTAATTCCTTAACCTCAATCAAAGAATTTCCTTTTGAGCCTGCACCCATTTTGCATTTTAAAAAATATTCTTTATTGAGAGAGCAAACAAGAATTGATTTTGAAAATCAAACAAAAGCTTTAAAATGGGTATTCGATGTAATTACAACTGATCCAAATGATCAAACAATAATTAGAAATAAATCTATTGGAATAGAAGAAATCCATAAAAGGGTTCCTCGGTGGTCATACAAATTAACTGATGATTTGAAAGAACAGGAGGCAGAAAATGAGGAAGAATCCAAGGAAGATCATGAAATTCGTTCAAGAAAAGCCAAACGCGTAGTAATTTATACTGATAACAATCAGAATACCAACCCTATTACAACTACAAATAATACTAATAATAGTGATCAAGCAGAAGAGGTGGCTTTGATACGTTACTCGCAACAATCGGATTTTCGTCGGGATATAATCAAAGGATCCATGCGTGCTCAAAGACGTAAAACGGTTATTTGGGAAATGTTTCAAGCAAATGTGCATTCTCCGCTTTTTTTGGATCGAATAGACAAAACATCTTTTTTTTCTTCTTTTTATATCTCTGAAATGATGAATCTCATTTTTAGGAATTTGGTGGGGAGAGAACCAGAATTGAAAATTTCACATTTATATTTTGAGGAGGAAGAGACAAGGGAAAAAGAGAAAAAAAACGAAGAAAAAAAAGAGGAAAATGAACGTATAGTAATATCAGAAACTTGGGATAGCATTATATTTGCTCAAGCAATAAGAGGTTTGATGTTAGTAACCCAATCTTTTCTTAGAAAATACATTGTATTGCCTTCATTGATAATTGCTAAAAATATTGGCCGTATGTTATTATTCCAATTCCCCGAATGGTATGAGGATTTGAAGGAGTGGAATAGAGAAATGCATGTTAAATGCACTTATAATGGTGTTCAATTATCAGAAACAGAATTTCCCAAAGATTGGTTAACAGACGGTATTCAGATAAAGATTCTATTTCCTTTCTGTTTGAAACCTTGGCGAAGATCTAAAATACGATCTCATCCTAGGGATCAAATAAAAAAAAAAGGAAAAAAAGACAATTTTTGTTTTTTAACGGTTTGGGGAATGGAAGCGGAATTCCCTTTTGGGAATCCCCGAAAACGACCTTCCTTTTTTGAACCCATTTATAAAGAACTCCAAAAAAAAGTTAGAAAAGTTAAAAAGGATTTCTTTATACTTCTAAAAGTTTCAAAAGAAAAAACAAGATGGATCATTAAAATACTTCTAGTTCTAAAACGAATAATGAAGGAAATTCAAAAAGTAAACCCAATATTCTTATTTGAATTGAGCAAGGTGAAAGTATATGAAACGGCTGAAAATGGAAAAGATTCCGAAATAAATAATAAGATTATTCACAAATCAACCATTCAAATCCAATCCATGAATTGGACAAATTATTCACTCATAGAAAAAAAGATGAAAGATCTTTCTGATAAAACAATCACAATCAGGAATCAAATAGAACGAATCACAAAAGACAAGAAAAAAATAATTCTAACTTGTGCTGATAAAAGATCAAAATCACAGAAACATATTTGGCAGATATTCCAAAGAATAAATATACGATTAATACGTAAATCACATTATTTTATGAAATCTCTGATTGAAAATATATATATAGATATCTTGCTATGTATGATTACCATTCACAGGATCTATTTCCAACCTTTCTTTGAATCAACAAAAAGAATAATCAATAAATCCGTTTACAACGATCAAACAAATCAGGAAGGAATTGATGAAAGAGATCAAAATACAATGAACTTTTTTTCCACTATAAAAAAGTCCTTTTCGAATACTAATATTAGTAATAGTACAAAAATGTATTATGACTTATCCTCCTTGTCCCAAGCATATGTATTTTACAAATTATCACAAACCCAATTACTTAACAAGTATCAATTGAAATCTCTACTTCAATATCAGGGGACTTATCCTTTTATTAAGGATAAAATCAAGGATTATTGTATGACACGAGGAATATTTGATTACAATTCAAGACATAAGAAAATTCATAAGTCTGGAATGATTGAATGGAAAAACTGGTTAAAGGGGCATTATCAATACAATTTATCTCAAACCAAATGGTCGCGGTTAGTACCGCAAAAATGGCGAAATAGAATCAATCAACGTTATAGGATTCAAAATAAGGACTCAATTAAAGTGGATTCATATAAAAAAGAAAAAGACCAATTAATTCATTACGTGAAACAAAATTACTATGCAGCGGATTCATTGACAAATCAAAAAGAAAAATGGAAAAAACACTACAGATATGATCTTTTATCACATAAATATATGAACTATGGGGATAAGGAGGATTTTGATATTTATGGGTCAAGATTACAAGTAAACGGGGTTCAAAAAATTCCATATAATTTCAATAAACCAAAATCCGAATCATTTTATGTATTGGTAAGTACAGCTATTAGTGATTATCTAGAAGAAGGATATATTATTGATACGCATAAAAATCTAGATAGAAAATATTTTGATTGTCGAATTCTCCACTTTTGTCTTAGAAAAAATATCAATATTGAGACCTGGACCAATACACATATCGGTACCAAAATTGATAAAAATACTAAGACTGAAAAAAAAATCAACAACAAATTGAAAAAAAAAGATATTTTTTCTCTTATGATTCATCAAGAAATCAACCCATCCAATCAAAAAAGTATTTTTTTTAATTGGATGGGAATGAATCAAGAAAGAGTTTATCATACCATATCAAATCTAGAATCTTGGTTCTTCCCAGAATTTGTCTTACTTTTTGATGCATATAAGATTAAACCATGGATTATACCAATCAAATTACTTCTTTTTGACTTTTATTTTTATAAAAAAAAAAGTCAAAATAAAAACATCAATATAAATCAAAAAAAATATCTTAAATTAGAAAATTCCAACCAACAAAAAAATGAGCAACAGGACCAAGTAAATCTTGTATCAGATCTACGAAAAGAAAACAAAAAAAAAGATATTGAAGAGAATTATGCGAGATCAGACATTACCATTAAAAAAGGTAAGAAGAAAAAACAATCCAAGAAAAACAAGAAAGCAGAACTAGATTTCTTCCTGAAAAAATATTTCCTTTTTCAATTAAAATGGGATGACTCCTTGAACCAAAGAATGATCAATAATATCAAGGTATATTGTCTCTTACTTAGACTGATAAATCCAAAAGAAATTGCTATATCCTCGATTCAAAGAGGAGAGATGCATCTGGATGTAATGCTAATTCAGAAAGATCTAGCTCTTACAGAATTGATAAAAAAAGGAATATTAATTATCGAACCAATTCGTCTATCTATAAAAAGGGATGGAAAATTGATTATATATCAAACTATAAGTATTTCATTGGTCGAGAACAATAAACACCAAACTAATAGAAAATGCATAAAAAAAAGTTATATTGATAAGAGGAATTTGGATAAACCCATTGTACGATATGGGAATATGCTTGTGAATGGGGACACAAATTATTATGATTTCCTTGTTCCCGAAAATATTCTATCTCCTAGACGTCGCAGAGAATTGAGAATTTTAATTTGTTTCAATTCCCATAATTGGAATGTTACGGATAGAAATAGAAATCCATTATTTTGCAATGAAAACAACATAAGAAACTCTGGAAAATTTTTGGATGAGGACAAGCATCTTAATACGGATACAAATAAATTCATTAAATGCAAATTTGTTCTTTGGCCCAATTACCGATTAGAAGATTTAGCTTGTATGAATCGCTATTGGTTTGATACCAATAATGGCAGTCGTTTCAGTATGTCAAGGATACATATGTATCCACGATTTAGAATTATTTAATTTAATAGTATATTTCCTATATCATATAGATATATATCTATATTCCGTGACATTTTCGGTATATGAAAGCCGAAAGATGTATGCATATGCTATGTTATATTTTGGTAAATGATACAGATTTAATGGTGTATCCATTCAATTGGATATAGGAATAAATAAATTAGGGGAATCCTTTTAGATAGAAATAAATTCTTTTCTTTCGTTAATGGGGAAACATATTATCCCTTTCTATCCAAATCAAATTGAAAATTTGATTTGGATAAAATAAAGAAGTAGTATATGAATAAATCCAAATTTTTGTGTGTACTAGATGTGTGTACTAGATTAAAATAACCGGCATAATTCTTTTTTTTTTTTATTATTATTTTTCCTGATCGGAAAAATCCATGAAAAAGAAAGAAAAAGGATAGAAAAATTTTTTATGGTCAAAAATTCATTCATTTCCATTATTCCACAAGAAGAAAAAGAAGAAAACAAAGGTTCTGTTGAATTTCAAGTATTCAGTTTCACCAATAAGATACGGAGACTTACTTCACATTTGGAATTGCACAAAAAAGATTTTTTATCACAAAGGGGTCTACGAAAAATTCTAGGAAAACGTCAACGGTTGCTGGCTTATTTGTCAAAGAAAAATAGAGTACGTTATAAGAAATTAATTGGTCAGTTGGATATTCGAGAGCCAAAAACTCGTTAATTTAATCGTTTGAATTTTTTAGTAGTATTCCATTTTTTGTTTTGATGAGTCTCGTTTTGAGGAATTCATGGAATAATGAATTAAGGAAGAAAAGATATGACAGTACCGGTTACAAGAAAAGATCTCATGATAGTCAATATGGGGCCTCACCACCCATCAATGCATGGTGTTCTCCGACTAATCGTTACTCTCGATGGTGAAGATGTTATTGACTGTGAGCCCATATTGGGCTATTTACACAGAGGAATGGAAAAGATAGCGGAAAATCGAACAATTATACAATATCTACCTTATGTAACACGATGGGATTATTTAGCTACTATGTTCACAGAGGCAATAACCGTAAATGCGCCAGAACAATTGGAAAATGTTCAAGTACCTCAAAGAGCTAGCTATATCAGAGTAATTATGCTGGAATTGAGCCGTATAGCTTCTCATTTGTTATGGCTTGGACCTTTTATGGCGGATATCGGTGCACAGACTCCCTTTTTCTATATTTTCAGAGAAAGGGAATTGATATATGATCTATTCGAAGCCGCCACAGGTATGCGAATGATGCATAATTATTTCCGTATTGGAGGAGTAGCTGCTGATCTACCTTATGGATGGATAGATAAATGTTTGGATTTCTGCGATTATTCTTTAACAGGAGTTGTTGAATATCAAAAACTTATTACGTGGAATCCCATTTTTTTGGAACGAGTTGAAGGAGTGGGCATTATTGGTGGAGAAGAAGCTGTAAATTGGGGTTTATCAGGACCGATGTTACGAGCTTCTGGAATCCAATGGGATCTTCGTAAAGTTGATCATTATGAGTGTTACAATGAATTCGATTGGGAAGTCCAATGGCAAAAAGAAGGAGATTCATTAGCTCGTTATTTAGTACGAATCGGTGAAATGAAGGAATCCATAAAAATTATTCAACAGGCTCTAGAAGGAATTCCTGGAGGACCTTATGAAAATTTAGAAGTACGACGCTTTGATAGAGCAAAGAATTCCGAATGGAATGATTTTGAATATAGATTTATTAGTAAAAAACCTTCACCCAATTTAGAATTGTCGAAACAAGAACTTTATGTGAGAGTGGAAGCCCCAAAAGGAGAATTGGGAATTTATTTGATAGGAGATAATAGTGTTTTCCCCTGGAGATGGAAAATTCGTCCACCCGGTTTTATCAATTTGCAAATTCTTCCTCAGCTAGTTAAAAGAATGAAATTGGCTGATATCATGACGATATTGGGTAGTATAGATATCATTATGGGAGAAGTTGATCGTTGAAATGATAATTGATACGACAGAAGTACAAACTATCAATTCTTTTTCTACATCGGAATTTTTAAAAGAAGTGTATGGACTAATATGGATTGTACCCATTTTGACCCTTATATTGGGAATAACAATGGGGGTACTAGTAATTGTGTGGTTAGAAAGAGAAATATCTGCAGCGATACAACAACGTATTGGGCCTGAATATGCTGGCCCGTTGGGAATTCTTCAAGCTATAGCGGATGGGACTAAACTACTTTTTAAAGAGGACCTCCTCCCATCTCGAGGAGATATTCGTTTGTTTAGTGTGGGACCGTCTATAGCGGTTATATCAATTCTACTAAGTTATTTAGTAATTCCTTTTGGGTATCGTCTTGTTTTAGCCGATCTCAGTATAGGTGTTTTTTTATGGATCGCCATTTCTAGTATTGCTCCTATTGGGCTTCTTATGTCAGGATATGGATCGAATAATAAATATTCCTTTTTAGGTGGTCTACGAGCTGCTGCTCAATCTATTAGTTATGAAATACCATTAACTCTATGTGTGTTATCAATATCTCTACGTGTGATTCGTTGGAATATGAACTTTGAACCTCTCTTCTAGAAATAAAAGAAAAAAGAAAGAGGTTCAATGTATTGAATAGATGTTTTCATTTTTTTTTTTTTTTATTCAGCATTCGGGTTGATGAGTTAAACCAGATAGTTATATGAGTGAAACTAAACAGCTTCCAAATTTGTAGTAAGAAGAAACAATCTCATTCCCTATGTACAAGAATAAAGTTGAAGTAAAAATAAGCAGTGTAAACTGCTTACCCCAAGATTAAGATTTTTTGATTAGTCATCATATCTTGAAGCGGGCGCAAACAAAAGATTAACTGTATGGAGTTTCTACTACTGTCTCATATGTATTACTATACCGGGGATCAATCAAAAGTCAGTGGACGGTTAGGAACACCAAGGTACACAAAGGATTAGTAATGGAGATAATGTAAGGTATCAAAAAAGAGGTATTTCTTCATAAAACGAATCATAATAAGGACTTGAAATTGGTAGAAATGATCAAGTAGTACTTCCCTACGATTCCGATCTAGAGTATGCTCCTATTCACTGGTTAAAGAAATGACTATCAAGAACGAATTAATTCTTTATTTTATTTTTGAGTATCCTCCTCTGAGACAGAAGAACAGGAAAAAAGAAATGGAATGCAGTAATTGAATGAATAATAAAAAAAGGGGATCCCTATTTATTCTTTTCTCTATCCATATTCATACATATCGAATTCTTATCACGATTCATGAACTAATGACTAATTCTTTTTATTTTATATTGATTGATATAAGGAGTATTTTATTGAAATATTAAGTTATTACCGAACAAAGAGAAATTTTTATTGTAAAGGATGAGATCAATTCGGAAGCACTTTTTTTATTATTCTAGCAGACAGAATTCCATTGGTCTAATTTGGGACTTTCCGATGTATCTTTATTCTATCCATCCAAAGATGGTGATAATACCGAACCCGTCCTTACATTTTTTTTGTGGCCATCGAGGAGCCGTATGAAGCTGAGGTCTCACGTACGGTTTTGAAATAGCGATGGGAACAGTGATGTTATTATCGACTATGATTATCTAACAGTTCAAGTACAGTTGATATAGTTGAAGCACAGTCAAAATATGGTTTTTGGGGGTGGAATCTGTGGCGTCAGCCTATAGGATTTATTGTTTTTCTAATTTCTTCTCTAGCCGAATGTGAGAGATTGCCCTTTGATTTACCAGAAGCGGAGGAGGAATTAGTAGCAGGTTATCAAACCGAGTATTCGGGTATCAAATATGGTTTATTTTATCTTGCTTCTTACCTAAATTTATTAGTTTCTTCATTATTTGTAACAGTTCTTTACTTAGGTGGGTGGAATTTACCTATTCCGTATATATCCATTTCTGAGCTTTTCGGAATAAAAAAAATCGCCGGCATTTTTGGAATAACAATGGGTATCCTTATTACATTAACTAAAGCTTATTTGTTTCTCTTCATTTCTATCACAACAAGATGGACTTTACCTAGAATGAGAATGGACCAGTTATTAAATCTTGGATGGAAATTTCTTTTACCTATTTCTCTAGGTAATCTGTTATTAACAACTTCTTCCCAACTTGTTTCATTATAAATAAGAGAATACGATAACACTATTTTAGATTCATAATCTCTATCAAACAAGAGAAAGAAACGTCAAATTTTTCATGTATATCTACAATATGTTCCCTATGGTAATTGGGTCCATGAATTATGGTCAACAAACAATACGAGCTGCAAGGTACATTGGTCAAAGTTTCATAATTACCTTATCCCACACAAATCGTTTACCTGTAACTATTCAATATCCTTATGAAAAATCGATCACATCAGAGCGTTTCCGGGGTCGAATCCACTTTGAATTTGATAAATGTATTGCTTGTGAAGTATGTGTTCGTGTATGCCCGATAGATCTACCCGTTGTTGATTGGAGATTTGAAAGAGATATTAAAAAGAAACAATTACTTAATTATAGTATAGATTTCGGGGTTTGTATATTTTGTGGTAACTGTGTCGAGTATTGTCCAACAAATTGTTTATCAATGACTGAAGAATATGAACTTTCTACTTATGATCGTCACGAATTGAATTATAATCAAATTGCTTTGGGTCGATTACCAATCTCAATAATTGGAGATTACACAATTCAAACAGTTATGAATTCGACTCAAATAAAAATAGACAAAGATAAACCCTTTGATTCAAGAACAATTACCGATTACTAAGATTTTGTTTTGATATAAAGGATCCAAGCTTTTTATTTTGGGTAGTCAGTAACTACAAATAAAAACTAATGATTGTTGAGAATCACTCTTTGATTTAAACTAAAAATATATTTTTAGTGATGATTTCAAAATAGCAAATTTCAACTACTTTTTTCTTTTTTTTCTTTCGGATAAATATAAATAAAGTAAGGTTGGCCCAATAATTTTATCTATATCTACATTAATCCATATTCAAATTCAATTCAATTATAAATGTATCATATACATTATTATATACAAGAAAACAAAAATAGGGTAACCCCTTTTCCTTTCCTGGACCATTTATTTAGTAAAGTTAAAGTAAGGTCATGAAATAGTTAAAGTTATTTATTTTGTATTTTATACATAATGGGTTTACCTGGACCAATACATGATATTCTTGTTGTATTTCTGGGGTCAATTCTTGTATTAGGGGGTCTGGGGGTAGTATTATTTACCAATCCAATTTATTCTGCCTTTTCATTGGGATTGGTTCTTGTTTGTATATCCTTATTCTATATTTCATCAAACTCCTATTTTGTAGCTGCCGCACAGCTCCTTATTTATGTGGGAGCCATAAATATCTTGATCATATTTGCTGTAATGTTCATGAATGGTTCAGGATATTCCAATAATTCCTATTTTTGGACCATTGGAGATGGGGTCACTTTGATGGTTTGTACAACTATTCTTTTTTCACTAATTACTACTATCCCAGATACGTCATGGTACGGAATTATTTGGACTACAAGGTCAAACCAGATTATGGAACAGGACCTAATAAATAACGTTCAACAAATTGGGATTCATTTATCAACAGATTTTTATCTTCCGTTTGAACTCATTTCAATAATTCTTTTAGTTTCCTTGATAGGTGCAATTACTATGGCTCGACAATAAGCAATAAAAATACTTAACTTAAAATGATTCCCAATTCTTAGAATTCTAACTAAATTCTAAATAAATAAATAGAAATTTTTAGTTAAATCTATCTACCGTCAATATCTTCTTTTGTTGTGTAATTGTTCTATTCTAATCAATTGAATCGGTTGAATTGTTATTCATATTGAAACGAATCGAGATTGATAAGGAGTTAGTCAATGATGTTTGAGCATGTCCTTTTCTTGAGTGTTTATTTATTTTCTATCGGTATCTATGGATTGATCACAAGTCGAAACATGGTTAGAGCGCTTATGTGTCTTGAGCTTATACTAAATTCGGTTAATATCAATCTTGTAACATTTTCTGATATATTTGATAGTCGCCAATTAAAAGGAGACATTTTCTCAATCTTTGTTATAGCCATTGCAGCTGCTGAAGCAGCTATTGGACTTGCTATTGTTTCGTCGATACATCGTAACAGAAAATCAACTCGTATTAATCAATCGAATTTGTTGAATAATTAGTGATAATCATCATAGATAATTTAAATAAAGACACATAAAAATATTTAATAGAATTGAAATACTATTTTTTATTGAATTTGAATGCAATTCAATAAAAAATAGTATTTTTATATTTATATTGAAATAATGATGACCAATTTGTTGGCCAATTAATTTTAATTCGCATGTGTAACTCGTATCATCATAATTGTTGAAACGAAAATCAAAGTGTCTTGACCTTTTCTCATAAACAGATTGATTTAAGAAATATATTGATTGTTTTTAATAAACCACTGTTTCGTCTGGTGTCTACAATATTACAATATATAATATATGATTCATTTACTACTAATTTGATTTGACCAGATCGAAAATCTTTTATGTTCAAAACTGTAATTTATAGATCCAATGTCACATTCAGTAAAAATTTATGATACATGTATAGGGTGTACTCAATGTGTACGAGCTTGCCCCACAGATGTATTGGAAATGATACCTTGGGACGGATGTAAAGCCAAGCAAATAGCTTCCGCGCCAAGAACCGAGGACTGTGTAGGTTGTAAGAGATGTGAATCTGCCTGCCCAACAGATTTTTTGAGTGTCCGTGTTTATTTAGGGCCTGAAACAACTCGCAGCATGGCTCTATCTTATTGATACATTACAAAAAACTCCACTTGAATCATTTGTGATTCCTCTTTACCGACAAAAGCCCGTGCTCGACAAAATATATTATTTTGAGGACGGGCTTCTCTGGTCAAAATGTATCTTGTCTTTATCACGAGTTATTTTCCTTGGTTAACAATACTTGTTGTTTTACCGATATTCGCGGGTTCCTCAATTTTCTTATTCCCTCATAGAGGGAATAAGATGTTTAGGTGGTATACTATATGTATATGCTTATTAGAACTCCTTCTAACGACTTATGCATTCTGTTATCATTTCCAATTGGATGATCCATTAATGCAATTGAAGGAAGATTCTAAATGGATAGATGTTTTTGATTTCCACTGGAGACTAGGAATCGATGGGCTTTCCATAGGACCCATTTTACTGACAGGATTTATCACTACTTTAGCAACTTTAGCAGCTTGGCCAATTACTCGAAATTCGCGGTTGTTCTATTTCCTGATGCTAGCAATGTACAGCGGTCAAATAGGATTATTTTCCTCCCGAGACTTTTTACTTTTTTTCATCATGTGGGAGTTAGAATTAATTCCTGTTTACTTACTTTTATCCATGTGGGGGGGAAAGAAACGTCTCTACTCGGCTACAAAGTTTATTTTGTACACTGCAGGGGGTTCCATTTTTTTCTTAATAGGAGTTCTAGGTATGGGTTTATATGGTTCCAATGAACCAACATTAGATTTTGAAAGATTAATTAATCAATCATATCCTGTGGCATTGGAAATAATATTCTATTTTGGCTTCCTTATTGCTTATGCTGTCAAATTGCCGATTATACCCCTACATACATGGTTACCTGATACCCATGGAGAAGCACATTACAGTACATGTATGCTTTTAGCTGGAATCCTATTAAAAATGGGCGCATATGGATTGATTCGGATCAATATGGAATTACTACCCCACGCTCATTCTATATTTTCTCCTTGGTTGGTGATAATAGGAACAATGCAAATAATCTATGCAGCTTCAACTTCTCTTGGTCAACGTAATTTAAAAAAGAGAATAGCCTATTCCTCTGTATCTCACATGGGTTTCACAATTATAGGAATTGGTTCTATAACCGACATGGGACTCAATGGAGCTATTTTACAAATGCTCTCTCATGGATTTATTGGTGCTGCACTTTTTTTCTTGGCGGGAACGAGTTGTGATAGAACACGTCTTGTTTATCTCGAAGAAATGGGAGGGATATCTATCCCAATGCCAAAAACATTTACCATGTTCAGTAGCTTCTCGATGGCTTCTCTTGCATTGCCAGGAATGAGTGGTTTTGTTGCGGAATTTTTAGTATTTTTTGGACTAATTACTAGTACAAAATATCTTTTAATGTCAAAAATGCTAATTACTTTTGTAATGGCAATTGGAATGATATTAACTCCTATTTATTTATTATCTATGTTACGTCAGATGTTTTATGGATACAAGTTATTTAATATTCCAAACTCTAATTTTTGGGATTCTGGACTACGAGAACTATTTCTTTCAATCTGTATCTTTCTACCCGTAATAAGTATTGGTATTTATCCCGATTTTGTTCTCTCGTTATCAGTTGACAAGGTACACGCTATCTTATCCAATTATTATCATAGATAGTGTTTCATTAATGAAACGGAAGGAAAGTCTTATAATTCTTTGAATTTAATATTTTGAAAATCGTTTGCTGTACTGTATAATGAAAAAAGAAATAAAATGAATAAGAATTGTAATTAGATACATCTCGAGTTTTTGAGAACCATTTAAATTTGAATGATTCCTTGATTCAAACGGTTCTCAAAAACTCATAAAAACAAACTTTCGTTATATATGGGATGATGTTTTTATCTTATGTATTCTTCATGTAGTTTATTCAATTAGATGTTTATGTGAATGAACCATAACTATGTAGACCTATTCCTAATAGATTGATCCCAAAATAGCATATCCAAATTATAATAAATCCTATAGAAGCTACAAGTGCCGAATTCGTACCTTTCCAATTTATATTTGTTCTAGTATGTAAATAAATCGCGAATATGGTCCAAGTAATAAATGCCCAAGTTTCCTTGGGGTCCCAATTCCAATAGGATCCCCATGCCTCATTAGCCCATACTGCTCCACAAAGAATACCTATGGTTAAAAAGGTAAACCCTAGACTAATGACACGATAACTCCAATAATCCAAACGCTCAGTTAATTGATATTTGTAATAATTTTGAAATGAAGGAAAAGAAGTGTTTTTAAAAACACTTCTTTTTTCATTCAAATATTCAATCTCACCAAAGAAAAATGACTTAATTAATAAATTATAGCTTTTACAAAAAATTTTGATGTTTTTTCGAAATGTAATGACTAGAAGAGCGACTGATAATAATGATCCGCATAAAAGAGCTGCATAGCTCAATAACATCATACTTACGTGCATCATTAACCACTGAGATTGTAGAGCAGGTACTAATATTGTGGATTGATGCATTTCAGTTGAAAGACCCGACATGGCAAAGCCTTGAGTAAAAATGGTACTTGGTGCAATTATTGTGCTTAAATCGTTTTTAAGGTTACGTATCTTGGGAATCATATGAATAATGAAGAAACTACACGAAAGGAAGATTAATGACTCGTATAAATTACTTAATGGAAAATGTCCCGAAGAAATCCAACGAGAAATTAATAATCCTGTTATAGAGAAAAAGGTAGCTATCATCCCTTTTTCTGATGAATCACGTAATCCTACAATTTTGTGGACTAATAAGGTCATCAAATGAATCATAATCACAATTGAAATGATCGAAAAAGAGATATGAGTTAATATATGTTCTAAAGTCACAAATATCATAAAAGGGGTCCCATTACAGAATTGGAAATCGCGAATTGAATACATTTTAGGATCTATTGTATCTCTTTTAGAAGATGCCGCCACTCGGACTCGAACCGAGATGCTTTAGCACTGCTTCCTAAGAGCAGCGTGTCTACCGATTTCACCACGGCGGCTTACTTGAAATAATAATAGTCAATTCATGTTGAATCGTCGAGATTCAAGGATTCAATATAGTTTAGGAAACATTAATTAGAATCAATGAATAAAGACTGGTTTGTGGTTTAAATATTTGAATCTTCAATAAAATACCTACCTAGGTAGTATCGTCGTGGGTTTTTTAACAATCAACTTTCATGTACTAGAAACTAAGTTTTCTCCAAACAGTTGGAACTCCATAGTTTTTTCTCGGTTGAGGTATAAAACTAAGAATTGTCTTTTTTTCTCAATTTTTTTATGATTTGTTTTTCATTTATCCGATTTCATGGATTCAAATGAAAAAGATTGAGTTTTTTTTCAATGAACAAAATCAAATAACTAGGATTTCATATCTATCACAATTTCATCATTAAATACAAAAAATTTGTTATTTTTCTAATGATTTCGATACCTTAGTATATTTAAATTAAAGTATTAATATTCTTTATTGCGCATATAATTTTTAATTTATAATACCATTTACAAAACCAATTAAGTTTTGGGATAGGCATATAACAAAAGAGTTTCAATCTCTATCACAATTGTACTTTTCTATTGTGAAAAGTACAATTGTGATAGGGAAAAAAATAATACTTAGAACCCAATATACAAAAAACTCTTATTCTATATATCACAGCAGTGAGTTCTAAGTAATATTGAGAAATTTAATACAGAAAAATACATTAGTTAACATTCATCTTACAAAATTTGGGGTTCTTTAGGCTATATCAATTGAGATTATTCTAAGACTTTATTATTTGTTTGTCGCACAAAAAAACTTTTTGAATGCCCGGTGGAAACCGATTTCGCTAAAGAAAAAGTTTTTACTGCAACTAAATATCCTTTTTTCTTCCAAATATTTCTACGAATACGTTTTTTTGACATAGAAGTACGTTTTTTTGGAACTGCCAT